TATATAGATTCTTCCTGGGCGTGACCACAGGTAAAAATAACATTGCCAAAAATGAACAATGTAATATTTCCATTTCTTTATTAAAAAAGAAGTTTCTTTTGAAGCCAAAAGGGATTCTCCTTGATACCTAACATAATGCACGAACGGATCCTTGAACAACCAAAGGTTACTTTGAAAATCTTTAGAAAAGACTTCTACAAGACGCTCTATTTTTCCATAGAAATATATTCGTTCAAGAAAGATTCCAGAAGATGTTGATCGTAAATGAGAAGATTGTTTGCGGAGAAAGAAAAAAAGGGATTCGTATTCATATACATGAGAATTATATAAGAAGAATCTTTGATTTCTTTTTGAAAAAGAAGAGCTAGTTTTCTTTAGGATAATAAAAGTATTCCAATACTCGTGTAGAAAGAATCGTAATAAATGCAAAGAAGAGGCATCTTTTACCCAAAAACGAAGAGTTTGAACCAAGATTTCCGGATGGACAGGGTGGGGTATTAGTATATCTAACACACAATTTAAATGTGAAAGATTGTCCTCTAAAAAAGGAAATATTGAATGAATTGATCGTAAATTATGAGATTGGAATGTCTTTTTCCGTTCTAGATAAGATATTAGTCGTAGAGAAAATGGTATTTCGACAATAAATGCAAATCCCTCGGATATTATTTGATAATACAAATTTTTGTTAGAATCATTAACAGAAATAAAAAAATTCTGTTGATACATTCGAGTAATTAAACGTTTCACAATTAGTAAACTAGATTTCTTGTCATAACCTGAATTTTCTAAAAAAATTGATTGATTTAAATCATGATCATGAGCAAGTGCATAAATATACTCTTGAAGTATAAGTGGATATTGAAAGTCGTGTTGTTGAGATCTATCTAGCTGTAAATATCTTTGAAGTTCCTCCATTTCAAATTCTATTTGAACCAGAAGATTGGGAGGATTATGAAATGATACATAGTGCGATACAGTAAAAACAAGGTATTATCTAAAAATAGATACCTCGGAGACAGATAAACTTACCAACAGATTCTCTACCCTCTCTTTTTTCCATTTCATTAGACTATGTTATAGTCTAATAAAACAAGATGGTTAGAAATCCTTTACTTTTTTTCAACCTAATCGCTCTTTTGATTTTGGAAAAACTGTCTTTATCAACATACTGCTTCTTCTACACACGCATCTCCATTCTATATATTAGGTAATGGCAATAATTAGGATTCATTAATTAACAGAAATAAAAAAGAAAGATAATCTACTCATGGGGGGAAAGCCTTTCCCGCATCAGGTACTAATCTATTTTTAACATGTAATTAGATGGGGAATTATTCAAATCAAGAAGAAAAGCCCGTTACTTTTTCTTTCCCTATTATAATGAATAGCAATTGAAGCCCTAGAGCCTTATCCATTTATTAATTCGACCCAACTTCATTTTGTTCCTTCCAAGAATTCCAACAAGGTTTTAGCCCGACCAAAATCAAATATTCTCAGAACTATCCGTTGCTCCGACCTGCTCTTTTTTCCATTCATTCCCTTTTTTCAGGATCAGTCGTGGTCTTACAAACTTTACCGATGGTATGGACGAATCCTTCCCTTCATCCAAATGTGTAAAAGATCTTAGCCGCACTTAAAAGCCGAGTACTCTACCGTTGAGTTAGCAACCCCACCCCAAAATAAAAAATGTGTAGATACAATCAGAATAAAAATTTTAAAATAAAGAGAAAAAGTTATAGATAAATGCAAAATAGATAGAAAACCTCTTATTTTAGATTATCTACTTTTTCAATTTCAATAAGATTTCAATAAAAAGGACCCTTTAGTATCCAGTATCCTTGTATCAAAAGTATCCTTGTATCAAAAGTATCCTTGTATCAAAGGACCCACTTAAAATGAAAGTAAAACCGAAACCTATGGGCCAGAAATAAAAAGATCCACTTCATTTATCACGATGAATTATATTTGTTCGATACACTGTTGTCAATATAAATGTTGACAAAAAAAGAATACAATGGAAAAAACTTAAAATAGAAAAAAATAGAAATTTTCTAATTTTATTTCAAATTCATATTTAATATTTATTATATATATATTATAATTATATATTTATTTATTATTAATTTATAATAATATATTAATATATATCGATTTAATAATATTAAATTAAATAAGATAATAAGATAAATAAGAACTTGTGTTAGACTGGCACCATATATCTAATTCTAACCTAGATATAAAAAGTATAGACGGAGAAATAAATAAAAAGTAAGAAGTGAAAAAAAAAATCACGGATTTTATCCATCCATAATGAATAATATAGTCAATCCATCTAACTAAGTGGAATAAGCAAACTTGATTCCTTTTTTATTAGTAAGTAGAGTTCCAATGAAACTGACCAGTTGAAGGACGTTTTTTTATAGGAAAAAATTTGTCGTTCTAAAACATAGGATTGGGTAGAAGTAATGATATATAATGATAAAATAAATCGATATGGATAGAGCGGAAAGGGGGGGGAGTAGTAACTTATATATTATTATATTAATTTTTTTGTATCCCCCCTTAATTTTTTTGTATTTCCTTAATTGAATTCCGTTTGATTAAGGCGAAGTTCCTCAAAAAGCCCCTTCTTTAAAATATCCCGAACAGTTCCTGTAGGTTGAGCACCCCTTTCAAGGAAGTATAGAATAGAAGGAACGTTTAAATAAGTTTCATTCTTTATCGGATCATAAAAACCCAGTTTCTGAAGATCTTTTCCTTCTCGTCGGGATCGAACATCAATTGCAACGATTCGATAGACGGCTCATTGGGATAGATATAGATGAACAATACCCCCCCGAGAAACGTATAGGAAGTTTTTTCCTCGTACGGCTCAAGATAAAATGATTTGGTTTGAAGTTTTGTCTGTGTATGGATGGAATTCTAATCTAATATAAATGACAAATGAATCCATAAAATACTAAAATAAATTAGACTCTTATTGAATTCCATTCACCCTTTTCTTCTTCCTTCTGATTCTGAAAAAAGGAAACCGTTCAGTTAGTTCATTCGTACTCATAACTCAAGTTGGATAACTGTCAAATAGTTCAAAGAAAAATCTTTATTTATTGAGTAGTCTTTACCCCTTTTTTGTTTGTCTCGTTTCAAATCTTATATTCTTTAATCTGATTCCGTTATTGAGACAATTTAAATGGTGTTTCCTTGTTCTAGAATCCTTTATCTTTGTTTTAAATCATTAGGTTTAGACATTACTTCGGTGTTTCTTAATCCTTTCAAAATGGCAGCAACATACCTTTTTTTGTGATTTCCTTTTATCAAAGAATCCTGTGGACGACTGATTCCGAGTGATACACTTTGTATCGAAAAAGTTTGCTCAATTCCACAAAATGTCCTTTTGAATTGGAAACGTGGATTCTTTCGATTTCTATATCGAAGATATATTTACGAAGTTGTTCAATTTATTGATTGGCATTAACCCTAGATCCTTGCCCCGAGAAATGAATACTTTCTTTTTTACTCGAGCTTCATCATGCACTATTTACATTATAACCCAACAAAAAGAGAGGTTCCTGTGGAACAGATGTCGAGCGAAGAGCACCTTCATTCCTATATAAAATGGTGGATGTAAAATCCACAGCGGATCTTGTCTTTCAAGTCGCACGTTGCTTTCTACCACATCGTTTCAAACGAAGTTTTACCATAACATTCCTCTAATTTAGAAGCGGCATGGAGTTGATTCAATTATGGAATCATGAATAGTCATTGGTTCAATATGGTGCATAGATATTGTAATCTATGCCCTTTTCCTCTCTATATATACGACGGGTAAAGACTACTCAATAAATAAAGATTTTTCTTTTCTGAAGAAGTCTTAGCAAGACCCAAGACCCCATCTTTAATCTTTAACATACATAAGAAAAATAACACGAAGAAATGAAATCTGCATCTTCAAGTGACTTAATAAGTCAGGTTGTCCTATTTTCTACTTTGTTTGAGTATCGAAGATTTTTAATAGGGAATCATTCCAAATATTTAATTCTATTTCTTTAATATTTAAGGTTGAAACCGGGGTTCAGTAATATTTCGGTAATCTAAATTTTTCTATAAATATAAAATGAATAAAATTTTCAATTATTCATTAGGTCCAAATCCAAACAAAAATACCTAAAAATGAGATTAAAAGAAAACGAATCAGTTACATGATGACTATTAATAAGATAAGATTCGGGCAAGCACAGATATTCAAATTTATACCTTCCCTTGCTCTTTTTTTATCCTAACTCATATTAAGATAGTTCTATTGAGTAATGAATTCAATTAGTACCAATAGTACTAAGAACTTCCTATTGTTTATTGTTTAGGATGAATTAAGAGATATACAGAAAAATGAATAATAAGGAAGGGGGGCTCTCTCATTTACTTTACGAAATAGATTCTTTATTATCTCGATTCAAAACGTATCCATCCTTAAATATATATTTGTATTTGTCTATTTGGATATTTGTTCAAAACAATTTTTAGATTGGATATGCTCTGGGACGGAAGGATTCGAACCTCCGAATAACGGGACCAAAACCCGTTGCCTTACCACTTGGCCACGCCCCATTTCTAGTCAAGACTAATTATTTTAATAAAAAAAAATACTAAATAAATATAAAAAAATACTAAATAAATATAATATATAATAAATATTATTAGTATTGGTTGTTTGCCAACTGCAGTCCAAATATTTATAGAATGTAGAATCGATTCCTGTGCTTTTGCTAAGTGTAGGTAGATAACTTAACTGAATTTATTGATCATTACATATAATTCAATTAAGATATTGTATGAAAATATGATTTCTTCTATATTCTCATTGAGAATGAGAAGATTTTTGATTGGGTGGGTTTAAAGATAAAGAAGTATTTTTTTGTCTACCTTACTTTCTTTTTCCTTATATCCATAATAATTCAATCAAAATGCAATTATCTGCAAGAACAAAATGTCTGTTATGC